ATTTATCAATAAACCACTAGCTACTATGAGTTTAATGTATATAATTATTCTATATTTCTAATTATTATAGAATATATTCGAATTCTGTATTAGAATAATATATGTACATAAATATTTTTTATCCACATAGTGGCTCATTTTGGAACGATCAATTTGATTTACCTAATAAGTAGTATGGGAATGGGCTAGTGAGTCTAGGTAAAATGGTTTATTGATATTGTATTTGATCAATGCAATGAATTGTTTCAAAAGACCAATCCTAATTGAATATTGAGCCATAGCATAATGAAATTCATTTGATTGATACATGTACACACCAACCAATTCAACATAGATCAAATGAATTTCATTGATAAAGCAACTTGTCGATAAAAACAATTTTGCAAGCATTTATGGATACCTATCCCTCTTCTCATATTTCAAAATTGATCTTTTTTGAATTTCCTGAATTTCTTGTCTTAGTATGAGATAGAACTACCTATAACCTTATAATAATGATTCAATGAATGATTGAAAGTATGAGAAATGGAGTTTAATCCACTTTTATGACATATAGCAGAGCAATCACTTATTAGTTTTAGAATATTTAGAATTTTGAATGTTTTTTTTTAAGAATTTACTTTTAATTACTATTTTCTTTTTTTATTATCGAATTTTATATTAATTCATAGTAATATATATAATTGATATATAATTAATATCACTCTATTAAAAAATATTATAATATTTATATATCACTCTAATTATTTTCACTATAAGATATAAAATAACTATAATTAATGAATCTATAGATTCATTAATTATAATATTAATTATATAATTATAATAATAATCTTTATTTTATAATATATAATAAATAATCAAAATTGAGTAATAGTAATATAGATTCTATAGAATCTATATCAAATTCTATATATAAATAAACTAATATAACTAATAAATAACAATTCAAATTTGAAATAAAAGATCAAATAATTTTGATAAAAATCACATTTTTTTATAGAATAAAAAAATGGTAATTAGAATGAACCATTCATAAAATAAATATAAATGACAAATTCTAAAATTCTATGGAATCATGAAAGACATAAAAACCCTTTGAATTGATTCACATTATTCCATTTTATTTATATTGACAATTTCAAAAAACTATTCATACTATGATCATAGTATGGTGGCAGTTGGGCAAGTATGCCCCCATCGTCTAGTGGTTCAGGACATCTCTCTTTCAAGGAGGCAGCGGGGATTCGACTTCCCCTGGGGGTAGGGTACTACGAAAGAAAGTTGATCAGGAATTATCAAAAAAAAGAAGCCTAGAATGGATTCTTCTTGGGTCGATGCCCGAGCGGTTAATGGGGACGGACTGTAAATTCGTTGGCAATATGTCTACGCTGGTTCAAATCCAGCTCGGCCCACTAATTCGCCGATCCACCATGAAAGGTTATAACCCTTTTTTTCTTCTTCATAAATTTTGGATACGGAAGAAGAAAAAAAAAGTCCGATTTTTGGATATCTTTCTACTGCTATTTATTTGCTCTGTTTTTTTTTTCAAAAAATTATTATCTTAATAATGATCTCGATTCAGATTAGGATCTGTAAGTATAAAGTTTAAGAAAAGAATAACGAAAAAAAAACTCCTTTTTTTCGTTATTCTTTGAAAGATTGATTTGATTAGCAATCAATTTTGCAATAAATAAAAATGACTAATAATCTATGCTCCTCTCATTAAAGCGCATGTCTGTGTGTATATCAATACATTACTCGCGCCTCTGTTACAATATGTAGATTTTCATCTACATATAATCTAAAATCTACATAGATCCACGTAGAAGGGGTTTGAAGGCAATGAAATCATAAACATATATGTTGTACATTTTTTTCCCTGGGATTGTAGTTCAATTGGTCAGAGCACCGCCCTGTCAAGGTGGAAGCTGCGGGTTCGAGCCCCGTCAGTCCCGACACGGATCCAAATCCAATCAAAATAGATATATCAATTAATCTCTTACTTTATTGGAAAAGAGAGAACAAATAACATAACAGAATTTTCGGATCTTTCTTGTTTTATAGTTTTTATATTTTATTTTTTCACATTTATTATGAAACCAAACAAATCTGGAAATTTGCAGTTCTTCAAGAAGTACTTTTTCATGGGAGAAAGGCATATGTAGATTAGTACAATTATTGCTAGAATCATATTCAGGATTCAAACAATAGATACCAGAATGGGCCTGGCTTTTTGAATTACTCCCTGTTTGGGAGTACTATATGTTTCCAGGGAGCACATACAAAAATTCCATTTTGTACGATACAAAATCAATTTCACATAGTTACTTTGATAGAATTTTTCATATTAAAATATCTTTCCGATTTTGTGTAATCTCAATTATTAATTAAAATTACGAATTTTAATTTTAAAGAATCTATCTCATTCAAATTTCACACTGGGCTTTTGATATATATGTCCCATTCCTAATTCAAGTAAAGAGGATATTACTAAGATCAAACAAGGATTCCATCTCTTTTAACGAAGTAATTTTTTATTATTTTTTTAGTTTAAGTTGAAAAAAGTTTCTTTCTTTTATGATAAATAAAATACTAAAAGAAACAAATTTTTGATTGGATCAGTAATAAAATTTAGAATTTGGTATGGATAAAAGATCTTCCTATGTTATACTATTCAATTCTCGACGATGAATTGATTTGATAGTTCAAATATTGTTATTCATGATATTCTAATACGATTCGATATCATCGCGATGTAATTCATACTATTGAATTTACAAGCCAAAGATTTATCATTTCTATGGGATTAAATCCTGAGTTATTGCGAATAAAAAAAAAAATGAAACGATGAAATTATGGAAGTAAATATTCTCGCATTTATTGCTACTACACTGTTCATTCTAGTTCCTACTGCTTTTTTACTTATAATATACGTAAAAACAATCAGTCAAAGTGATTAATTTGAATTAAACTTTTTAGTTCTTATATCAATGACTGAAGAGAATAAAACGAAAATCAAAAGAATTCCAATTTAGCGTCTTAAATGAAATGAGTGTACTAGAATTATCAGTATTCTACGAGAGCAGTATTCTATGAGATCCGATAGTATGGTAGAAAGATATCTATGAATCCTTCTACCATACTAGCTATTATAGTTATTGGAATGTGTAAAGTATAAAGATAAATATACAGGTTGAATATAGATCAACCTACAATATATATCTTCATATTCATATAGATTAATTTCATATAGATTAATTCCCTATATCTAATGTTAATGTACATAGTATCCCAATTCGATTTCTTTGCTTCATCTATCGATTTCATTTATGTTTATCTTGATTCTAATCAATCTCGAAAGGCAACTCTTACTCTTATGATTCTAATTCATAGATTTCTGATTCTTTTCAATATGAATCCTCATATCCATCGCAAGAATCAAATCAATGATGGAAAAAATGTTATGGGCATATAGTAATAAAATAATATTTTTTTACCATTCTAAAGAAGTAATTGATTGAACAATTTTAAAATGATAGAGGGGTTCGGTTCCGTGGAAAGGTCTTCTCTTCGGATTTCAAAAATCATTAGCAAACCCCATCTTTAACGTTTAAAGCATGATATGAAATGAATTCCATAAAGAAAAAAAAAGCATAACTAAAATAATTAATAAAACGAGTGGTAAGCATGCAATATGTGAGTGACTAGCCCGAGGAAATATCTTATTACGCGGAGCATCTTATTGGACAATCACTATGTCTATGTTCTTTTGGGTCGAAAGTATATATACATTTTCAAATTATTAAGCAAAACTTTTTTCTTTGAACAGTAAAAAAGGGAAAAAACAAATAAAAGTAAAAAAAAAAAAGGCTCGGCAGAACAATCTATAAAACAATTGATACAGTTTGAGGTTGATTCCTCAATTAGTAGTACTTCTAGAGTCCACTTCTTCCCCATACTACGAGTGAAAGGGAAAATGTAAAGACTACCATTAAAGCAGCCCAAGCGAGACTTACTATATCCATGTGAATTATGTCCCCTATCTCTATGAATATAAAAGAATTATTCCATTATTGCTCACTAATCATTATTGTTCACTAATAATAGTGAAATCACTAGTGCAGAGTCAAAAAAAAAATTATCTATTCAATAGATAATTCTATATTAGTAGTCAAAAGACTATCATATCAAGATTTAATGATTCCTTTTCATTATTAGAATCTTTCCTTGAAGCCTAGACGCAATGATTTATAGCATTTTATTTTAGAAAACCAAATCCCTAACGCGGATGCTTCGAATCAAGCAAATAAAAAGAGTCCTTTTCTTCCACTTGCTTCTGCTGGAAAAAAATGCAAGTTATATCAGTAAAACTAAAGAGAGAATTTCAATTCTTTTTTTGATGAGGCGACACCCGGATTTGAACTGGGGAAAAAGGATTTGCAGTCCCCCGCCTTACCGCTCGGCCATGCCGCCAAAACGATACAAAATATATGAGAATAGTCCTCTTTTTTTTTATGTGTATCTGCAATCCCGTTTTCCTTTATTTTTTTTCTAAACTCAATAATAAAAATAAAGGCCTTCCTTTTTTTTCTATTGAAAAACCAAATATGTATTTTCAATCACAAAATACAAAATTCAGGAGAAATAGGAACCGTTAACTATTGACTGTAAATTGATGAACGATTCTTGCATTTTAATTGCAAATTGTGTTTCTCTCAAATTGTGTTTCTCTAATGATATAATATAATTCAAAAAATTACCAAATGGATACCTAACTAAATCTTAATGGATACATAATCAATCGGTACTAATCAGTATTAATTCTTTTCAATAAAAAAACCGTCCGAATTTCAATTATAACAGCAATTATAAGTATATGGAAACCCCAGAACATAACGGATTCTATCCTATCTAAATCCTAAATTAAATCAAATAGGGTATCTTTTCTATATATGATGCCTATGGGGAAAGTGAATTTTCAAGATTTCATTTTTACA